ATAATCTTGGTCCTCTTGAAAATACCAGTGTAAGTGAAGACCCGATTCTAAATGATACAGAAAAAAACACCTATAATTGGAGTCATAGTGACAGTAGTAATGTTGATCATTTAGTCGGCGTTAGGGACATTCGGAATTTAAACGTGGATGACACTTTTTTAGTTTTAGGTAGGGATAATAAAAAAGACGGTTATTCCATATATTTTGATATTGAAAATCAAGTTTTTGGGATTGACAATAATCATTCTTTTTTGAGTGAATTAGAAAAAGAATTTTCTAGTTATTGGAATTCTAGTTATTTAAATAAGGGGTCTAGGAGTGACGATTCCCACTATGATTATTCTATGTATGATAATAAATATAGTTGGAATAATTACATCAATAGTTGCATTGACAGTTATCTTCGTTCTCAAATCGGGATTGCTAGTTCTATTTTAAGTGGTAGTGAAAATTGCAGCGAAAGTTACATTTCTACTTACATTTTGGGTGAAAGTAGAAATAGTAGTGAAACCGGGAATTCCAGGCTAAGAACTAGCACGAACGGCAGCGATTTCGCTCTAAGAGAAAATTCTAATGATCTCGGCGTAACTCAAAAATACAAGCATTTGTGGGTTCAATGTGAAATTTGTTATGGATTAAATTATAAGAAATTTTTTAAATCCAAAATGAATATTTGTGAACAATGTGGATATCATTTGAAAATGAGTAGTTCAGATAGAATTGAACTTTCGATTGATCCAGGCACTTGGGATCCTATGGATGAGGAGATGTTCTCTCTGGATCCCATTGACTTTCATTCAGAGGAGGAACCTTATAAAGATCGTATTGATTCTTATCAAAAAAAGACAGGATTAACCGAGGCCATTCAAACCGGCATAGGTCAACTAAACGGCATTCCCGTAGCAATTGGGGTTATGGATTTTCAGTTTATGGGGGGTAGTATGGGATCGGTAGTAGGCGAGAAAATTACTCGTTTAATCGAGTATGCTACCAATCAATTTTTACCTCTTATTCTAGTGTGTGCTTCCGGAGGAGCACGCATGCAAGAAGGAAGTTTGAGCTTGATGCAAATGGCTAAAATTTCTTCCGCTTTATATGATTATCAATCGAATAAAAAGTTAGTTTATGTATCAATCCTTACATCTCCTACGACTGGTGGGGTGACAGCTAGTTTTGGTATGTTGGGGGATATCATTATTGCTGAACCCAACGCCTACATTGCATTTGCAGGTAAAAGAGTAATTGAACAAACATTGAATAAGACAGTACCTGAAGGTTCACAAGCGGCTGAATTTTTATTCCATAAGGGCTTATTCGATCCAATCGTACCACGTAATCTGTTAAAGGGCGTTCTGAGTGAGTTATTTCAGCTCCACGCTTTCTTTCCTTTGAATCATAACTTAAGTAGAACCTTAACTTAAGTTAATAGTTAATTAAATTGAATTCCTTAAATTAATTTCTTTCTGGCGAATAACTATTTAGAATAAGTATTTATTAAGTATTTATTTATCGGAATCAAAGGAAAAATCCGAAGAATGGATTTTTTTTGGTGACATAAGAGGAAATTATGGAAAGAATCATGAATCATACAGATAATTTTTTTTTTACCGATATCCCTGATTCCTAATTAGGAAACCTCTATGAACAAGATAAAAGAGCTAATTCTTTTTCCGCGAAATTCTATTGGGCAGGGTAGTAAATTAAATAATAAATAAAACGAATTTCATGTTCTTTTCTTCCTTTCGTATTATATTATAACTATAAACTATAACGAATTTTGGAATAATTTATAAGGGGAAGAAACTCTTTATTAAATTCAAATTACAAATTATAAGACAAGAAAAAGATAATAGAAGAATAACAAACAAGTGGATTATCATACATGTATTTCATGTAGAAAAATGAATAAGTCCATTTAGTTAGTTCTATATTCCTTGCACTTTCTTATATATACTCACTTAGATATACTTAGTATAATTATATAGGAATTCTAATAATTTTAAGAGATCCTTCTATTTAAGATATCTTTCTAACAATATAATATAGCGATAATAGGTAAAAAGATTAATATAACAATAAATAAATAACAGGTACAAATATTAAATCGAGGTGCCCATTCTATGACAATTCTCAACAACTTACCCTCTATTTTTGTGCCTTTAGTGGGCTTAGTATTTCCGGCAATTGCAATGGCTTCTTTATCTCTTCATGTTCAAAAAAACAAGATTTTTTAGATCTGATGGGGGCAAATTTCATCTATTTTTTTTTTCAAGACTTAGACTTGGATCATAACACAGATATCTATTCAGTATAATATGGTATAACTTGTGGCTTCTTTCAAACAGAAAAGAAAGGGCAGGCGTAAACGTAAATATGATATATGAGTAAACGAGCTATTCGTTGAAAATAAGTCGCGATTGGGGCGGATGCCTGAAATAAATGCAAAGCCCATGTAGCTATATATGTGTAGTATGTGTAGATAGGGGATCATATGAGGGGGCTCCTATTATTTTACTTTTAGATCTAACGAATTGCTTCGAAAGATTCACATCAGAATAGTGCAAGTTGATGAAAGTTCCTTCGGAAACAAAAAAACGTAAAGTAAAATTCATTTTGGCCGGTCTCCCACTTCCAATAAAATGCAACTAGATCTAGTATGAGTTGGCGATCAGAACATATATGGATAGAACTTATAGCGGGGTCTCGAAAAATAAGTAATTTCTGCTGGGCCATTATACTTTTTTTAGGTTCATTGGGGTTTTTATTGATTGGAATTTCCAGTTATCTTGACAGAAATTTGATATCTTTATTCCCGTCTCAGCAAATCATTTTTTTTCCACAAGGGCTCGTGATGTCTTTCTATGGGCTCGCCGGTCTGTTTATTAGCTCTTATTTGTGGTGCACAATTTCGTGGAATGTAGGTAGTGGTTATGATCGATTCGATAGAAAAGAAGGAATAGTGTGTATTTTTCGTTGGGGATTTCCAGGAAAAAATCGTCGCATCTTACTACGACTCTTTATGAAAGATATTCAGTCTATCAGAATAGAAGTTAAAGAGGGTTTTTATGCTCGGCGTGTCCTTTATATGGAAATCAGAGGCCAGGGGGCCATTCCTTTGACTCGTACTGATGAGAATTTGACTCCACGAGAAATTGAGCAAAAAGCAGCGGAATTGGCCTATTTTTTGCGTGTACCAATTGAAGTATTTTGAAATAAACCGAAGCACTTTTCTTAGCAGGAGGTAAAAAACCAAAAAATCCTCTTTTTTTTTTTTCTATAACATAACTTAAATTTATTCATAATACTGATGAACCAAAGAAGACGTATATTATATATACGGAATATATACGGAAAACGGAAAAATTAGAAAACGGAACTTTTTTTTATGCGTATGTAAATTCACAAAATTCAAGGACTAACCACTGACTCACAAATAAAAAAGAGGGAATAGATTCGCGGGTTCGAAGCTTTCTATTCTAAATTCTAATATCTAATATTAAAATAGAACTTATGCTTGATAGAAATATTAGATCGTATAGAGTTGACGAATGAAGCGGATTCATTAAAAATTCACAGACGAAAAAATGGAAAAAAAAGCATTCATTCCCCTTCTATATCTTACGTCTATAGTATTTTTGCCCTGGTGGGTCTCTTTTTCATTTAATAAAAGTCTGGGATCTTGGATTATTAATTGGTGGAATACTAGTAAATCCGAAACTTTTTTAAATGATATTCAAGAAAAGAGTATTCTAGAAAAATTAATAGAATTTGAGGAACTCTTCCTGTTGGACGAAATGATAAAGGAATACCCCGAAACACATCTACAAAAGTTTCGTATCGGAATCCACAAAGAAACGATCCAATTGATCAAGATGCACAACGCAGATCGTATAGATACGATTTTGCACTTCTCGACAAATATAATCTGTTTCGTTATTCTAAGTGGTTATTCTTTTTTAGTTAATGAAGAACTTTTTATTCTTAATTCTTGGGTTCAAGAATTCATATATAACTTAAGTGATACGATAAAAGCCCTTTCTATTCTTTTATTAACCGACTTATGTATAGGATTCCATTCACCCCACGGTTGGGAACTAATGATTAGCTCTTTCTACAAGGATTTTGGATTTGCTCATAATGATCAAATTATATCTGGACTTGTTTCCACCTTTCCAGTAATTTTCGATACAATTTTTAAATATTGGATCTTCCGTTATTTAAATCGTGTATCTCCGTCACTTGTAGTGATTTATCATTCAATGAATGACTGAAAAATGATCCACCGATCCAATTAGAATTTTGTTATTTTGTCCATAAGTAAAATAAAATATTCAAAATCTTACTTTTTTTTTATACACTTATTTTTTCTATACATCCAAGAGATTCGGATTCCTCCTATATTTTAGTCAAAATTTTTCAGTAACTAGCAGCATCGTGGATAGGGAACTATCCTAGCGACCTACCCAATTTTATTGTAGAAATTTTCTGGATCAACGACTGGACCATGCAAACTAGAAAGACCCTCTCTTGGATAAAGGAAGAGATTACTCGCTCCATTTCCGTATCGCTCATGATATATATAATAACTGGGGCATACATTTCAAATGCATATCCCATTTTTGCACAGCAGGGTTATGAAAATCCGCGCGAAGCAACTGGTCGTATTGTATGCGCTAATTGTCATTTAGCTAATAAGCCCGTGGGTATTGAGGTTCCACAAGCGGTACTTCCTGATACTGTATTTGAAGCAGTTGTTCGAATTCCTTATGATATGCAACTAAAACAAGTTCTTGCTAATGGTAAAAAGGGAGCTTTGAATGTGGGGGCTGTTCTTATTTTACCTGAGGGGTTTGAATTAGCTCCTCCTGATCGTATTTCGCCAGAGATGAAAGAAAAGATAGGTAATCTCTCTTTTCAGAGTTATCGCCCCGCTAAAAAAAATATTCTTGTGATAGGTCCCGTTCCTGGTCAAAAATATAGTGAAATCACCTTTCCTATTC